CACTTAGACTTATTAAGGTCATAGGGTTTTGTATATAATAGCAAAACAAAAATGATTTCAATTATACCATTATTATGATATTCCATATTCTAATTTGAGAAAAATAAAAAGATTCGGTATTTGGGAGACAAAGACACAAAAACCAGAAACAATATAGAATCCATTTTTTTAGCACTTAACCATTAGGGATTTCGTTGTTCAAAAAAAATGATTCGCAGAAAAGAGAGATATTTGTACTTTACTTATTTTTGAGTAGAATATGATTTGAAGTGTATAAGAAGGGTTGCATTTATTAAACACATATGCAGATAGCTCTAATATCCGACTTCTCTTTTATTGCCGGTTCTATTCGGGACAGCCCGCGTCGTGCTCTATCAAAAGAGAATTTCTATTTAATGCAAAATTGAAGTAGGATAATTTTATGATAATTCCCTATCGAGAACATATCTAAATAATAGATATCTGTGTAACAATTTCTATTCTGGGGTTTACATATACTCATATGTTTTGTTATAATTGAAATTGAGAAGGATTTTTTGATTGAAAAAATAAATACTGATTAGTTCTGTCTCAATTTGTATTTTCTTATGTCATTAGGAAAACACAATTTGAGATTCAACTCCCAGAATCGTTCATGAATTCGAACTAAGCAGTCAATAGTTAATGGTTCAAGTTTGTCGGCTGAAAATTCACATTTTAGTTTCAATAGAAAAGCCAGAGAATGTTTTTAGCATTGTGGATTTTCAGATACTATACAATCAATCGAAGGGATGGATCAAATCCAATCCAAAAGGGGTGTTTCTTTTAGGAAAAGGATTAAGTAAAACAGGAGTCAAAATGCAAATAAAACTTCAGTAATCCGGGAAAATTTTTATCTATTTTGTATCAGTTTGGCGGCATGGCCGAGTGGTAAGGCGGGGGACTGCAAATCCTTTTTCCCCAGTTCAAATCCGGGTGTCGCCTGATCAACAAAAAACTCGAAATCCCTTCTTCTCTTCGGTTCTGCTGATATAACTCGCAGAATTCTTCCCCGGTAGAAGCAGAGGAAACAGACTGTTAATGCTTGATTCTAAGCATGTGGTCTGAAGGTTTTCTAAACAAAAAGATTGTGAATCCTCGTTCGCATCTAGGATTCAAGGAAATAGTAAAATCTACTTGTACAGGGGCTATCAAGACGTTACTATTCCCTTCTATTACTAAGGAAGTGTCTAATGACTGGATCTTGAATCAGATTGTAGAGCCTGATAGGAAATCAGATTCAATTAATAGTTTTGGAAGGGGGTGGAAGTTGCTTTATATACGACGGACTTGCGAGAATCTGATAATTTTTTTTTATAGAAAAAGGGGCAAAAAGAAAGAATTTCTTTTCGGCAACCCCTAATCAAGCCCCCTCTTTCACAGCGATAATCGGGAAGGGGGTACCGGATTAGATCAAATGGGGAAATAGAGGTCTGTAATAGATAGTGATTTCTCTTTTTTAGAGATTTCTCCCTTTCTGTTTTTACTTACGAAGGTCAACAAAACAAAAAAAGAATAGGCCTTATTAGTCTTATTCCTACATGTTTCCATTCCCTTGGGATGTTACTACGTATTTCACTTGTGTTTAATCTTTCCCGATTCGAAATCATAATCGATTTATTGGATTGGTTTCTCAATAGTGTTCGGTCAGAATCCCGTTTTGACTCTGCGCCATTGATTCCACTATTATTAGTGAGGAATAATGGAATAATTCCGTCGTATTTATAGAGATAGGGGACATAATTCACATGGATATAGTAAGTCTCGCTTGGGCTGCTTTAATGGTAGTCTTTACATTTTCCCTTTCACTCGTAGTGTGGGGAAGAAGTGGGCTCTAGAAGTACTACTAATTGAGTTGAGGAATCAAACCGTATCAATTGTTTTATAGATCGTTCTGCAACGCGTTTTGAACTTTTTAAAATAAAAATCTCTGAATTTCGAATCCCATTGGACTCCAATGGAGTAATTTATGATATGAATCATACTCTTTCAATCAAAGAGATATTTCAGTGATTCCCGTGTTTGTATTTCTAAAAGAAAAGGATTCAGATAATTGGAAATTTATTCCAACCTAAAATTCTTCCGAAATTTTCTATTTCAATCAATGGAATGAGCTCTTACTATCTTTATAGATGGATACTGAGGAAGACCGGACTTTTTTTTTTGATTTCTTTCCCTCTTTACTGTTCAAAGAAGAAGTAGTTTTGTTAAGTGTATACGCACTTTCTATGAGAAATGATATAGAGATAGTGGTTGTCTAACGAGAGACTATAGAATAATAAGATTTTGGCTGGGGCGAGTCACATATTGGACATTTACAGCTTGGTTTCTAATTTAAGAAAGGCGGTTTAGGCTTTATCGACTTATTTCATATCATGGTTCGGGCGTTAAAAATCGGTGAGGTTTCCTCTTCCTTATTAGTAAAAGGAAAGGAATTAGAATCCTAAGATAAGAATTATTTCAGATTGATCGGAACAAATAGATGTAGCAAATTGGGTGGGATGTCAATTCCATACAATATATGGAATTAATATACACATATATGAAGAGAGTATTGTAGATTGATCTATAGAAACTTAAGCCGTTATCTTTATTCTAGATTACAACTTTATAGACTAAGAGATAGATAGTATGGTAGAAAGAAAGATGCATCTATTTCTTTCTTACCATATTATCTATCTCTTAGAATACTGCGGCTTATAGTCCGCTCATTTCATTTTAGTTAAGACGCGAAATTGGAATCCTTTTCATTTGACTTCGTCAATTTTTGATAAGAACTCAGAAGGAAAGTTTAATTCAAATGAATTAATCATTTTTACTGACTGTTTTTACATAAATGATAAGTAGAAAGGCGGTAGGAACTAGAATGAATAGCGCAGTAGCAATAAATGCAAGAATATTTACTTCCATAATCTCATCGGTTTTTTTACTTCGCAATAACTCGGGATTTAATCCCCTAGAGATGATAAATCTTTCGTCTGTAAATTCAATAAATGAATTACCTCTCGATAATCTTGAATCGGATCAATATCATGAATAACAATATCTGATCTATGAAATCAACTCGTCGTCGAGACTTGAATAGTATAACATAGGAAGTTCTTTTATCCATACCGAATCCAAATTAGGATTCCTGACCCAATCAATCCAAAATGCCTTTATTTATAATCATTTAGAATCCCTTTCCTTGTTTTTTTCTATAACCTACCTTGCGTCTTCCTTGTACAATCATCTGATGAAGGATCATCAGATGGCCTTTCCACTTGGATTAGTCACATAGTTACAAACCTAAACAAAGAATAAAAGCGAAATGAAAAAAAAAAAGAGTTAAGGTATAAACTCCTTGTTTTACTGTGATTTTTTGGAAGACAAAGAGATTTGATAAGGATGAGGCCGGTAAAAAAGATCTACTATTCATCAAATTCACTATTTTAGGGTTTGGGATTTCTTCGATGGGCCTTAAAATTAAAACAAAATGGAAAAATAGGAAAAGAAATAAAGACTCCTTTTTGCTTTGGGAATGAAAGTATGCCCCCGACACCCTTTCATAGTTCATAGAAATAGAAAGGGAAAAATGAATTGATGTATTTATTGGATATTGGATCCGTCGGGACTGGCGGGGCTCGAACCCGCAGCTTCCGCCTTGACAGGGCGGTGCTCTAACCAATTGAACTACAATCCCAGGGAAATAAGGGATCTAGCAGAAAATTTGATTCTTTTTTATCTTCATATGGGGTATTTTTGAAGGACAAGGGGGTTATACCATCTCATGGTAGATTGGCGAATTATTGGGCCGAGCTGGATTTGAACCAGCGTAGACATATTGCCAACGAATTTACAGTCCGTCCCCATTAACCGCTCGGGCATCGACCCAGGAAGAATCAATTTTAGGCTTATTGGTAATCCATGATCAACTTCCTTTCGTAGTACCCTACCCCCAGGGGAATTCGAATCCCCGCTGCCTCCTTGAAAGAGAGATGTCCTAAACCACTAGACGATGGGGGCCGACTTGCCCAACCGCCCTCATACTATGATCATAGTATGATCAGTTTTTTGAAATTGTCAATATAATGGAATGATTAGATCCGAGGGATCTTTCCGTTTTTCAGAATTGTATAGAATTTTTGGATTCGTGATTCATATTCATTATGAATCGACATTCTCTATATAAATCTAGTAAGCGGGATCAAGAAGTTGTCGAAAATTTTCTCTAAGACTTTAGTTCAAGGGGACAAGTAGAATCTCTTCATCACATGATTCGATGAAATATTTTGAAATTTCTTTTAGGTCGAATTGGTAAGTGTACATGTATGTTATGTATCAATCAAGTGAATTTTGTTTTGATAGGGATCATCTCAATAAAAGAAATTAAGGCCGGTCTTGAAACAATTCATTTTTCCCTAGACTTGCTAGGCAAATCCAGTTTATTATTCAAAAATCAGCCACTAGCCACTATAAGTATACTGCATATACTTATATATATAATATATGTGCATATATAGATTTTATCTACACAGTGACACGTTCGGGAATTAAATCAAATAAGCCCTTTTAACTCAGTGGTAGAGTAACGCCATGGTAAGGCGTAAGTCATCGGTTCAAATCCGATAAGGGGCTTTGATTTTTTCATAAATTTTTTTCATAAAAGTCTAGTCATAGTATTCAGAAAATAGAGATCTTTTTTTTTTATTTGGAATCAAAAAGGAACTAACCGGATAATACGTTATCATTATACTGAGTTAGAATATAGTAGTTCTAGTTAGAAAGTGGAACATTTGTTCGGTAAATTTTCATTATTATGAATACGCCTCTTAAATCATCAAAGATGCCTATTTTCCATTATACCAATCAAATCCATTCGAAAGATTCGAAATCAATAAAAGAAAAAGTAAGTGGACCTGACCCGTTTAATTATGACTATATCCGCTATTCTGATATTAAAATTCGATAGAGATGAAATTTGAATTGGAACAGTTGACCCC